ATGGACGCCGTTCATTCCGATTTTTTCGTATTTTGATTTTTCTTGAATTGAAAACAAAAAAATAGGATTATATGTGAGATCATTTTTGGAATTGTATATTCAATGATTCACTAATCGTAATTAAAATAGATTTTATCTATTCTAGAATAGAATTCGAATAGAATATTTAGAAAAAAGGAAATAAGCGGGTAGCGGGAATCGAACCCGCATCGTTAGCTTGGAAGGCTAGGGGTTATAGTCGACGTTCAATTCATTGCTTTGAACGTCTCTAATTCAAAACCGAACATGAAACTTTGGTTTCATTCGGCTCCTTTATGGAATATGAGTAAATTCATAGATCTAAGATGTGAACAAAATGAACAAAAAGATACCCATAACACCTACGTCAGCTTTTTGTTTGAATACAAACAAACAAAATGAATCGCTTTCTAGATGATCCTTCTAGAAGAAGGTGATTCTAACAATCTTTCTAGTTACTTCGTTCTCTATTTCTATTTGAGAGGATCCTAAGGAAAAGGATTTTGTTTCCACCGAGCTAAAACAATATGTCGATGTCTCTAGTAAACCAAAGTCGTCGTTGAATAGCTATTTTGCTCCAATTTATTTCTTTAGAAAAAAAAATGGAAGATTTAGTTACGATTCGAAATGGACTTTCTATCTTATGCCATGGATCCTTTACTCATACTTATTCAATTGGAATTTTTGGTCCAATTCAAAAATTATGTTTCGCAATTTCATAATCCAAATCCAACTTTTCAATTTATAAGTGACGCATGGATACAAATCACGAGAATTCGTATTTTTTTCTCGAATTTCTCATTGAGAGGTAAAGGATTAAATCTTTTTAAGAAATAAAGTTTTTGGTCGGAATATGAATAAAACCGAAAGACCCTTTAACTATTAACGGTTAATAGAACGAATCACACTTTTACCACTAAACTATACCCGCTACAATATGATTATTGTATACAAATGGATCTTTTGTCGAACAAGATCGTTGAGCATGATCAAGATAGGATCATCAAAGAATCATCAAAATGAGAACGTTGCACTTTTTTGCGGGGAGATCAAAATTAAAATGGTGGAAGAATCGATAGTTTCTTTTTGAGTTTGGTAAAATATAACAAGAAAAAGAATGTAAATAGTCTTTGTTCTTTTTTTTTGTTGCTTGAATATAAAATATTCAATTGCATATAATAATATAATAACAAAAGTTTTTTTGTTTTCAAATGAGATATCAGATAAATCATTATAATTCGTTGGAACAAAAAAAAGAGCCCGGCTAGGTACTGACCGGGCCGGGCCATGAGAATAAGAAGGGCTTTCGAACAAAATCAACACAAAAGGGTCTTGCTTATTTTTTTATTTTAGTTCGATTGTTCGGGCGGTCGAGCCCATCTTTTAGATAAAGGAAATTCCCGATTTATGGATCTCTATATATATAATAGAATAGAGAAAGAAGAAAGATTCTTTACATTATGTGTAATGTAGTAATTATCTTTTTCAATTGGGAGAGATGGCTGAGTGGACTAAAGCGTCGGATTGCTAATCCGTTGTACGAGTTATTCGTACCGAGGGTTCGAATCCCTCTCTTTCCGTTGATGAATTTATTTGGTTTTTTTCAAATTTGGAAAATCTTAGCGAAACGTGTAGAATAGATAAAATCCTAAGAAAATTTGAAAATTAACTAAAACCAAGGAAAACCCCCTGTATTTTATTCTTCACGTCCAGGATTTCGCCCTGGATCATTAGATAGGAATCCAAAGATAAAGAGAGACACAAAAAATATCACTACGGTATAAACGAAGAGTTTCAGAGTAAGCATTACACAATCTCCAAGATGGTTTTTTTGAAAAAAAAAAGAGAATAGATCTTCTATTTTTCTACCACATATCCTAAAGAAATGGGGTTTTTCTAGAAATGCATTGTCACAAATTCATTTGTTTTTTATTAACCCAAATTTCGGTTTATATCCAAATTAGATATTATATTGTGGGAGACCCTAATAGGGTTAGGGTCTTTCACTGGAAAGGGGTCAAAAATGAGGAAATGAGGGTAAGCCTGGGTTTTGTCGACTATACACGAATTTCAGCGTGTGAATCGAGGGTTCATACTCTAAAACTTATCTTATTTTTTCAATTGTTAGAATTTTTTTATCGAGGAAATCATACATTTTCTAGGATATTATTATTCAGGATCTCATCGAAAACTTACAGCAGCTTGCCAAACAAAAGCTAAGAGAAAAAAAAACAAAGGTATGACTGGCATAACATCCACGATTGGATTCAAAAAAGCATAGGCTTCGGGCAATTTGCCGAAGAAAAAACTACTCGAATAAAAGGGAGAATTAATACAAATACAGATCAAACTAACGATATTAAGCATAACAGACATTTTGTTATTGGAGATAATTGCATTTTGGTTGCGTTTTTGCTATAAGGAAAAAGAAAGTAAGTAAGGTAGACAAAAACCCTTCTTTTTCTTTGAATCCACCCAACCAAAAATCCTCCAATTCTCAAAGGAGGATATAAGAAATCATACTTTCATACAATATCTTAATTGAATTCTATGTAATGATCAATAAATTAAGTTGAATTCTATATCTATATGTATCAAAATCCTAGTACCAATCGATTCTATAGATCTATAGATATTTGGACTCGAGTTGACAAACAAGCAATACCAATATTATTGTTTCTTAGTGTCGATTAGAAATTGAAATGGGGCGTGGCCAAGTGGTAAGGCAACGGGTTTTGGTCCCGCTATTCGGAGGTTCGAATCCTTCCGTCCCAGCGCAGTCCATTTTTTATGCTCCATTATTACTATAGAAAGAAATAGGGGGGTGGGTAGGAGTTAATCCATATTAATTTGAATATCTGTGTCTGTTCGAATTTCATTAATAAATGATCAAGTTCCATATTATATAGAAATATGTTATGGAGCTGATGTTTTTTCTTTGAATCTTGATTTAGGTATTTCGTGTTTGACTCGAATGAAAAATTAGAAATCTATTATCTATTTAAGGCTTGAGGCAGGGGTGATTTATCCTATCCCTTTGTATTCACTTTCTCACAAGAGTCAATATTCCTCAACCCCATTTAAACCAAATACATATCAATCGTATAATATAATTATATAAATGTTACGTATCATTCTATTTCAATGACAAGAAAATTTTTGGTTCTTTGTGAAATAGATATTCGATAATCTAGAATATCTATAACAGTGACAATTGTTCAGTCTATCTGATAGATACGAAGAACCTCCCCTTTCAAATTTATATTTGAAATTCAATCAGTGATGAGTCAATTCAAAAAGAACGACCGATCCTCCTATGAAGATAAAAGGTGATGCTTATTGTCCAATTTTCTTCAAATTCCATTTAATAATGATGTAGAAATAAGAAACCTTTTCAATTCGAAAGATTCCTTGTACGTGGAAGCTTTGAAAAAGTAAGAAATCATTTAATCTATCCTATTGAGTCACTTGAAGATGCAGATTCAAAAAGTTAAAAGTTATTCGTTTCTCTATTTCTATTTTTTTCTCGGATCTATATATTATTTATGTATGTTAAAAATGCCGTCTTGCTAAGACTTTTTCAGAAAAATAGTTCCACATATCATATATTCATATATAGAAGAAAAGTCTAGATTACGATGTCTATAGACAGCTGAACCAGTGACTATTCATGATTCCATAATTGAATCAATTTCATACCGGTTCCAAATTAGAGGAATGTTATGGTAAAACTTCGTTTGAAACGATGTGGTAGAAAGCAACGTGCGACTTGAAGGACACGATCCGTTGTGGATTTTTACATCCACCATTTTTGATTTGTCTAGGTTTTTGATTTGTCTAGGAATAAGGGTGCTCTTGGCTCGACATTGTTTGTTCTGTTACACCCGAACCCTTCGTTTTTTGTTGGGTTGTAAATAGTGCACGCTGGAGCTCGAATAGAAAGTATTAATTCATTTCTCGGGGGCAAGGATCTAGGGTTAATGCCAATCAATTGGAGGAACAACTTCGTAAATATATCGAACATATATAGGAATCGAAAGGATCCAATTCAAGCAAGTTTCCAATTCAAAAGCAAAACTTGTTGAAATGGATTCCAATTTTTCGATTCAAAGTGTATCACGCGGGAATCGACTGTCCATAGGATTTTTTGATCGAAAGAAATCAAAAGGGGGTATGTTGCTGCCATTTTATTTTGAAAGAATTAAGAAACACCGAAGTAATGTCTAAACCCAATGATTAAAAGTAAGGAAAGGATCTAAGAACAAGGAAACACCCTTTTAATTGTCTCAATCGTCTCAATAACTGGATCGGACTAAAGAATCCAAATAGAATTTGAAATGGTTTAAACGAGACAAACAAAAGGGAGTAAAGACGACTCAATAAATGAAATTGACTAAAGATTTTTCCTTTGAACTATTTGAGAGTTATCCAACTTGAGTTATGAGTACGAATGGTTTATTTTTCATTTTCAGGAAGAAAAAAAGACTGAAATCATAGTCTAATTTATTTTATGGGCGCATTTGTCATTTAATTTATTAGAATTGCATATATAGACAAAACTTCGAATCAAATCATTTTTCGCGAGCTGTACGAGGAGAAAACTTCCTATACGGTTCTAGGGGGGGTATTGTTCATCTACATCTATCCCAATGAGCCATCTATCGAATCGTTGCAATTGATGTTCGATCCCGAAGAGAAGGAAAAGATCTTAGAAGGGTGGGCTTTTATGATCCAATGAAGAATCAAACTTTTTTAAATGTTCCTCTTATTCTATATTTCCTTGAAAGGGGTGCTCAACCCACAGGAACTGTTCAGAATCTTTTAAAGAAAGCCGAAGTTTTTAAGGAACTTCCGCCTAATCAAATGAAATTCAATTAAAGAAATACCAGGGGGGGTAGCGACTTGTATATAACTTTGTCTAACTTTTTTCTACTTGCCCCCCTTTTTCTTTTTTTCTTCCGTATTCATATTTATTTATCATAGATTCTGTCGAATCTTATGGTATGGTCTACATGGTCTAGAATGACCAAATTGATTGATCTTATAAATATCAAATTTCCGCATTTCCTTTATTTAATTGTGTGGTTTTCATTGGAACTCGACTAAGCAAGAACAAGGAATCTACTTTGCTTAGTCCACTTAGATTGATCAAATACATTAGCATTAGGGACTAAAAAATCCGATATTTTTTTTGAATTCTTCCTTTTTTATTCTTCGATTTATACTTTTTCTATCTATGTAGATTAGATATGTAGTGTCAATCCAAGACAATTTTGAATATTATTGTATTTCATTGTTAAATTGAAATTCAAAGGATTTAAAAAAGGATTTTATTTCATGTAATTTCTCTTTTCCAATGTATTCTTTTCTCAACATTTATATTGACAACAGTGTATTGAACAAATATAATTCATCGTGATAAGCGATCCGGGTCTATTTATTTTTGTCCCATAGTTTTGTTACTTTATCTTATTCAAATGATGTTTTCTTTGATACAAGAGGTTTTTTTGATTGAAAGAAAGCTAGATAACATAAGAGATGCTCTATCCATTTTCACAATGCTGTATCTTTTTTTTTTCTTTTATTTTATCTGACAATTTCTTGTATTTTCATCGAATCACTTCATTTTTATGTTTTGAATCCATTATAAAATCTGTTTTTTTGTTAGATTTGTTAACTCATGGGTTTGATTAGTTTGTATAATATCTTTTTTTCTCTTTGTTTAAAATCAATTTAATTGAATTTGATTGTATCTATACACCCTTTGTTGAGGTTTTGTTTAATCTATGTTTGTTTTTTTCGGGTTGCTAACTCAACGGTAGAGTACTCGGCTTTTAAGTGCGGCTAGAATCTTTTACACATTTGGATGAAGTGACGAATTCGTCCGTAACCTTGGTAAACTTTGGAAGACCGCGACTGATCCTGAAAGGGAATAAATGGAAAAAATAGCATGTCGTATCAATGGAGAGTTCCGAGGATATTTCATTCTTATCGGATTGGTATAAAACCTTTTTCAAATTCTTGGAACGGAACAAAAGAAAGTTGGGTCGAATGAATAAATGGATAGGAGCCCTGTGGCTTCAATTAATTATCAGAAAGAAAAAGCAACCGGCTTCTGTTCTTAATTTGAATAATTTCCCGATCTAACTAGACGTTAAAAATAAATTGGTGCCTGATACGGGAAGCACTTATCACTCCACGAGTGGATTCTATTTTTTTTAATGAATCCTAACTATTGACATTCTCCATTATGGACTGAAGATGCGTGTGTAAAAGAAGCAGTATATTGATAAAGAAAGTTTTTTCCGAAATCAAAAGAGCGATTCGGTTTAAAAAATAAAAGATTTCTAACCATCTTGTTATTCTATAACACAAACATAGACGAATTAAATGAAATGGGTGGAAAAAGGAGAGGGTAGAGAATCTGTTGATTAGTTTATCTGTCCCCGAGGTATCGATTTTTACAGAATACCTTGTTTTGACTGTATCGCACTATGTATCATTTGATAACCCCCCCAATCTTCTACCTTTAATTCAAATCGAATTTCAAATGGAGGAAATCCAAAGATATTTACAGCTGGAGAGATCTGAACAACATGACTTCCTGTATCCACTTATCTTTCAGGAGTATATTTATGCATTTGCTCATAATCGTGCTTTGAGTAAATTGATTTTGTCGGAGGGTTATGACAATAAATCCAGTTTACTGATTGTGAAACGGTTAATTACTCGACTGTATCAACAGAATCATTTTCTGATTTCTCCTAATGATTCTAACCAAAATCCATTTTGGGGGCGCAACAAGAATTTGTATTCTCAAATCATATCAGAGGGGTTTGCTTTTATTGTCGAAATTCCATTTTCTTTACAATTCCTATCCTGTCTAGAAGGGGAAACGAACAAGATAGGAAAATCTCAGAATTTACGATCAATTCATTCAATATTTCCCTTTTTCGAGGACACTTTTTCACATTTTAATTTTGTGTTAGATATGGTAATACCTCGCCCTGTTCATGTGGAAATCTTGGTTCAAATCCTTCGCTATTGCGTAAAAGATGCTTCCTCCTTGCATTTATTACGAGTCTTTCTCAATGAATATTGTAATTGGAATAGTCTTCTTATTCCAAAGAAAGCCAGTTCCCCTTCTTCAAAAAAAAATAAAAGATTATTCTTATTCTTATATAATTCTCACGTATGTGAATATGAATCCATTTTCGTCTTTCTACGTAACCAATCTTTCCATTTACGATCAACATCTTCTGGAGTTTTTCTTGAACGAATCTATTTCTATATAAAAATAGAACGTCTTGTGAACGTCTTTGTTAAGATTAAGGATTGGGGGGCAAACCCGCGTTTGGTCAAGGAACCTTTCATGCATTATATTAGGTATCAAAAAAGATCCATTCTGGCTTCAAAAGGGACATTCATTTTCATGAAGAAATGGAAATTTTACCTTGTCACTTTTTGGCAATGGCATTTTTC